GGATCGTCCAGTTCCTATAGAACCTATCACTAAAATACCCCTAGAAGGGGATAGGGCTAAGCGGAGCGAAAAGGGTTTTCCATGAGATGGGAAATGAGAACTATTAGCCCCACACGAGGTTTGTGAATAAGTGATTGTCTGATAATGAGCAAGGAATATCCGTCTTTCTGCTAAACAGGATCTATTGAACTCATAATTCATTAGATACTTTTTATGAATGTCAACTAAGTATCGTAAGTAAATGGATCCCGGTTGTTCAATCATTTGATAACCAGAGTCATTCTTTGATAAACGATCACTATGAGTCAGACTCAATAGAATTTGATCAATCCTTTTTTCCGTCGTTAAGGTGGAGAACTGAACCAAGAATTCTCTTTCTTCATCATCAATCGAATCACTGTTCGCGACCCAGGATTCTATTTTATCATCAATCCAATCACCGTTCACGTTTTTTCTTTTTCTTATCAATGAATAGATCTCTTTACTTGTACGACTTAGATGTCTCGTATTTCTCGAAAAAGTGATTCGATTGATGGGATTTGGTATGATACTGATGAGATCGATGAGATTGATATTCAAATATTTCTTCTTAGAACGTATTGATTTGACCCCATAAGCGGGACCACCACCCAATAGCATGTTGCCGCCAGAAGCAGAATCCCGTATTTCTTCCAGAGAATCTCCTAATTGTTCCAGAGCAACTAGAAAGAGATTCTTTAACCAGAAAGAATTCAGTTCAGATGTAGGATACCTATCCAGAAGTTTTCGCAACTCAATCATGTATGATGGAATCATCAAAGATTTGATCTTTTCTAACTCTGTCTGTAACTCACTAGAGGCTCGGAAAACAAAGAGAAGATGTGTACGAACGAGATATCCAGCAACAAGAAGAAGGAAAAGAATTGAATAGAGGAACTCCCAAGCATTTGGTGATCTCAGATGTGTCCATATCAATGGAATGGGTGACTCATTATTTCGATGAATCATTTCTTCGGACAGAAGAAGATTCTGTAAACACTTACTCGAACTCTCACTTATCAGATTCCGTTGTGGAAGAATCGACCACCACTTTTTCTGAGGAATTGGCCATGATATATCTGATCCATGCATAATATCATGAAAAACGGACACAAAATTTTGACTGCCACTTAGGGAATATTGAAAGGGAATATTCAATATCAAATAAATATTGTTTTTTAAGGTGAAATAAAGATATTTACACCCCGTCCAAGTAAGGAACCATGGCATATAGGTTTGGAACAAATTCCATTTTGAGAGATTTGAAAAAGCACTATCTCGTTGAAGGGTTCTACCTACTTCCCCCTTCTCAACGTTTTTCTTTAGACATAGACTCAGTTCTTTCCTCTTTCCGGACGGCACATATTTCTCAAAACATGGAGTGTGAATCAAACCCATGTTTGAATTGAAACGGAGATAGTGATGCAAGTTTTTCCCTTCTGAATCAGATAGATTCATATCTGAAAGAAGCTGACAATAAGTTCTTTCAAAATTGACTATTTGTTCCTCTATTACAGTTGTTCCCGAAATGTCTGCAATCGAGTAAATAGGAACGGATGGATCAGATCGAATTGAAAAATGGAAAGATTTGTACAAGTTATACGTTTTGTTACCACTTTGTGAAACATTGTTAGGTATGAATATGCCAGATACCTGTGACTCAATTGGTGAAATAATCTCTCTCTCTCCCAAAACATGTTTTTTTTTACCGAAACACAAAGAAAATTTTTTGTTGCGAATGCACAAGATATTGGGGAATTGTGCATATGTAAAATCATAATTATGGATACGGGTCTTTTCCCCATAAAAATGGAATCCTTTGTTACAATAGAACCAGAAGCAATGGGGATGATTCAAGAATTGAAGTCTGTTTGCTCTATAAAAAGAAGATATCAATGAACTTTTCTGAGGATTCAACCAATTGTTTCGATCGTGGGATATCATTGAGAAATAGGAATCCGTGTTCTCAAAGGATTTCTTGCTATTTTTTCTAGTACGGAATGAGTCAATCATGCACTTTTGTATCTTGTTGAACAAAAAAGGTAATATTGTTCCTGTATTGATTAAAAATTTCGATCTTTGGGAAGTATCATGATCATACAATAAGAAGGGTTTCAATTTATTCAAATAAACGATTTGAACACCTATTGATTCTAACAACTGATTGCCGGGTTGATCATTCAGACCTTTCAATTCATAGATGTGGATTTCGGCCCTATGAATGGAGATATTCCCGAGACTCACAACGAAAAAAGGAAGTGACTTAGATAAAAAGAGAAGCGACTTGGACAAAAGGAGAAGTGACTTGGACAAAAAGAAACGAAGTGACTTGGACAAATCTTGTTTGTCGATAACCTCGGACCAATCAATCGAATATTGATTAATACGTAATCGATCGAACATTACTTGAAAACGGTGTTTCTGCTCAGAAACGAAATGCTCCAAATGTTCCTGGAAATTCTTGCTTCCATTGGAACATTTGTATCTATATACATTAGGATCCAGATTCGTGGATCTCTCGGTTCGAGAAATAAGAGGATCGAACCACTTCTTCTTAATCTTTTTCAAATTGGATAAATGTTGGTTGATCTTATCTATTATTATAGTTAGATGATTCAGAATATCATTTCCTATTGGGTGCTTTTGAATTCCTATGGGATGCTTTTGAATTCCATATGCGAAGTTGCAATCGGGTCGATTCATTAAAAAGAATCGATTCAATACATTTCTTATGTACCCATAGGTACTATATTGGATTTGAATCTGATTTCGGATCAATCTATATTGATGGATCGCCTCCATTATGTTGTTGTGAGCAAATACCGCTATTTTTGGTTTTGGATCTTCCAAATCATTCCCGCAGGAGATCCGGACCGATTTTTTTTTTATCTTTCGATAAAAAGATTCATTCTCTTCATAAAAAATAGAAAGTAGAACCAATAAAAATAAATCATAAAAAATAGAAAGTAGAACCAATAAAAATAAATCATAAAAAATAGAAGATAGAACCAATAAAAATAAATCATAAAAAATGGAAGGTAGAACCAATAAAGATTTCTTTTTCGATTCATCCCCGGAGTTGAATACCTCATTCAATAATTTTCCGTAGGAATCAATAGACAAGCCAAATTCCTTATTATGATAGGCTAAACCCGGCTCGGTTATTGATAGAGTGAATAGATCTGCCATTTCTTGAAATGTCTCTTCTAATTCAAACTCGTGGTGCAACCTGTATCCCCCCTTGTTCCGATCATGGAATAGATGAAATAAATCAAAAAATGCATTTTCGTTCAAGAATGAAATCTTATTGGAACTGTCCATATCCGGTTCATCCTTCGGAACCATATCCCATCCCGGATCTGCTGCAATCGAATGAACTGAGGAGGTATTTTGTAAATACGTAATTATCTTGAATATATCAACTATTTCTTTATTTTCCGATCGCCTCGAAGGGACAAAAGAAACACCTTGTTGTTTCTTCAACAATTTCTGATCTATAGTCGACCTCTCGGTAGGATTCAAACCCAGATGAAGTTCTGACCATCTATCAGAGAAAAAAGAACGAATTGATCTTGTAGGATTCCCAAGAAATTCTTCTATTTCTTCTGGAAGCAGATGATTATTCATCTGCTTCTCACGTTCCGGGAATAGCCGAGCCATTGAGGAATATCCGGAAAGGTATTTTGAGAATCGATCTGATTTTATCTCTGTTCGTTCCGTTTGAAGAAAGGAAGTATCTAAAAGAATTGATCTTTTTTTTAGTTGCTGAATCTCCGTTTGATTGATCAATGTGTGATATTCCGAACCCTCATTACTAATGGAATTGAAAGGATCTATGGATTGATCAGAAAATCCTTTCGATTGGCTAGAATCCGTTACTTGAAAGAAAATGGATCTTATGGAATCATATTGAATATTTGACGATACATTCCGTACCTTGCTAAAAACCCGATTCCTGTTTACCAACCACGCATTGTCTAACCAAATCAAATTCTCTCTCGAGACGTTCCTCAAAAAATCCGATTTGTGCCGATTCTTCCCCCCAATAACGAAGAGATCTTGGCGGAATTGCCACATATGAAATTGAGCGCAATTTTTCAAAAAAATACCCCCCTTGTTTCTCGAGAGGAGATGGGAAACATGTTCAATCTCGTTTGATTGAATAGTCGCCTCAGCTCCTTGTTGTTTGAAGAAACCCCCCTCATCAATTGGTCTTTTTTCACGAAAAGCAGACATGAGATAACAAATCAAATGTTTCACTAAAATTTCGAATAGCTGTCCCGAATTCAAGTTGATTATGTTTCGCTTCTTACTCGGAGAAAGGCGGTCAAATAATTTCCAATCATGGTCCTTGCGGATCGGATCATTCGTATAGGATACAAAAAAAAACTCCAGATATTTGATATCTTTCTCTTTGAATGAGATCTCAATTCCAGCTGCAATTTCATTCGATATCTTACAGCTGGAATTCCTCTTTTTTACGATCGCATTCCTCCATCGCTGCGAACCCCAGTTAGATTCAGACATGATACACTTTTTAGTTATTGGAAGAACCCAAGTACTTTCTTTCGGATCCATGAAACAACTCTCATAGATATTTTTCCCTTTTGGAAGATACAGGAGCGAAACAATCAACCTATTGAGATTGGAAGACCAAAAGGATTCTTTCAATGTATAATTGGGGGGTCCAATGGAACGCAGAGGTTTAGGAAGAAGCCCCATCAAATAGATATTTTTTCTTTCGACCCTATTTCGATTGTATATAAGGACCGCTACTACAAGTACAAGCAGTACTACACCTTTGATCATGCAATGTCGACGAATTGAACCCTGTGAATCACGTGAAATTAGGACACTCCAAATTCGGGAATCAAAAAGTTTCATAAAGCGCTCTTGGTGGAAAAAAAAGGAAGTGAAAGATTTCACCGAATCGAGTTGGATCCATGAATCCAAGAAATCGTGAGAATTCTTGATTTCTCTCA